AACAGGTCGAGATGCGACGTCGATCACATCGGGTGGGGCCATTCTCCCAGAGCAGAGCTTGAAGCAAGGGTCAGAACTTTAGGCGGGGCCTCTGTCGATAGAGCTAAAGCAGTCATTCATTAATCCACCCTCGACATACTAAGCAAAAGGGCTGATCCAACTACAGAACAAATACAGACATAAACATAAAAAATACCGCACAGAGCGCCCGCTCTAAAAAGCTGCCCTCCGGCATTCGTCCTTCAAACTACCCACCAATCATCCAACACAACCAACTATTCATAAAAGAGAAATGAATTACAGAAATCAGTGAATGAAATAAGGCGAAAAAAAAAAAAAGAAAAGACCTAGGAACGAGCAGGGAGGATTGGTTTCCCCACCTTAAAGTACCGAGCATTTTAGGGGTCTAGCTCGCTGATATAAAAAACCGGAAGATTCAATCCAGGGACGCTTGGGACTGGATTGAATCCTTAGTTAGAGAGAGGGGCTAAGCTAAGCCTACGTAACGAAATGGGAACAGCCCTTTTTGTCCGCTTTCAGCTATGCTATATAGATGGGCTACCTTTTGAAATAAAACGGAATATGTAAGTAAGTAGCATCTAGAATAGAATCCAGAGCAGCTAAGAAAAAAAAAGGGTTGAACCCGGCTCACAAACCAGGAGATCTGGGGGCTTTTGCCCGCTCATCATCAATCCCATTCTACTACTCTGTTAGTACAAATTCTTGTCAGTCTCCGAGGGACATCGAAGACTTGGAACTACATCGATAGACAAAGCATTTTCCTTCCTCACTACTATCTCGAGAGAAGCAATCGGCTTGGGATGATGTCATTGGTTCTTTTCTTCTCTTTCCCTCTCGGGAGCTTCCTTTCGGAGTCGACGTGCTTCCTTATTCGCGAGAATTTCCTCCCTCCGGTGCTGTCTCCTCACTAAGCACTCTTCTTGTCGTTTCAACCTTTCCTCATATCTAATTTGGCCTGAAGTCTTTCTTTAGCCTGATCAGATAATGGTGCTCTACTTTTGGACATAGGATTTGATATCACCCAATTCTTCGTTTACTAACGTAGAACTCATACTACGCCGGATTTGATGTTTCAAAGAAGTAGGTGGTTGTTAACCACCGAAGTCTAGTTGATGTTTACATATGTAACTTAACCTATTCTATTTATATTAGAGACTTTGACTATGTCGTCATCTATCTGTTATCGGGAATGGGTCTTTTGTCCTCTGGTATCGGGCATCCGGAATCAGTATCGTTAATTGGCAATTTCTCTCTTGTGCCATTAGCGAATCCCTTTAGAGGAGTCGCCCGGTCATCCCTTGCAATGAAATTGGGAAATCTTTCACGCAATAGCGCGTGTTTGAAGTCCTACTAAGCTAAAGAAGCAGATGAAGCATCGGGTCTTGGAGAAGAATAAGATCACAGAGCACAGCAAACCGCTAAACCATGTGCGCGTGATTTTGCTCGCCTATCATGAGTTTGACTTGCGCTCTAAAGCTGTCTTTTTGAGGAAGACCGGAGAGAACCTTTATGACATTCTTGTGGATAAAGCAGTCGGTGAAGCCTTTTCTTATGTTGTTTAAGACCCCTTATCGGGAAACTCTGGCAAGGTATATTATTCCTTTTTCCCAGTGGGTGCAGGCTTCATCGAAAGGCTCTCCGCCTCGTGGCATTATTGGGTTCGCTTGCAAACAACACTTCTCCTCTCGCCTATTCCTTTCCGTTAACTATTGAGATATATCACAATTTGCATTACCCTCCTAGAAAGCATTCCTTGTTCTGACCGCAGCACCATATCTTGACCCTTTTCTCGAATTGGTCCATTTCGAGTTGGCCCATTCCCCTTCGACCGGTCGTAAAAGGAGAAGAACTGAGAGAGTATGCTATGCGCAGACTGACTTGCTGCTTGCTTTCTTTGAGGAATTTTGGAGTGAAGGGCGATGCCAGTCGATTGAGACTCTGATTCCTACATACCAGACTTTGATCAATCATACATGATAGGAGAGAAATCGTCTGATTAAGAAAGAAGGGTTCCGCCTCTCGCTAATACAATACAGGGATAACCCTGACATGACTCAATTCCCGTCTTCTCTAGTGGGAATTCTGATCCCGAATAACTAAATAGCGTCAGTGAGGATGCCCAGTAGCTTCTCTTTCAGCTTCTTAACCGCGTGGGGCCTTTCCCTCTCTTCCTCTTTTTTGAAGGTAACCGTCCAGTCTTGGAAGTGAGGGTCTTGCAATCATTCCAATCCCTCTACTCTAGTATTAGCAGTTTCCTGAAGCCATTCTGCTATCATTCTAGTTTTTAGTAAAGTGACTGCCGTTGTTGATGTTCGATCGTTTAACTCGCAGCCAAGGAATGTTCCTGATCTGCGAACAGAACCGAAGGAGGTTACCGCGACAACAAACCAACATGCATGATTTAGAGAAGGATGATGATCTATCGTGTACGCAGGGATCGCTATTGGATAGAGCCGCGTGAGATACATTCTTCAATCGCGAGCCAAGGGTTTACAGTACTATCGCCAGGTTGGGCGAGTGGCTGTCGTCCAGGCATTTCCCCCTCTTTCATCACCATTGAAAGCGCTTTGTCCCGCCTATCAGAACCGCTTCCACCTCTGGGACTTCGGAGAGCCGCTAAATAATGAGGTTCGGCATCTGCTTGAGAAGGAAGAAGAAGGGTTGGATCCGCTCTTAAAGAAGACGTTCCGGGGGGAAGAGTTAGAAGTATGAGTTCCGTTCCTATTATAGCATTAGCCGCACTTGGGCGAAGACGAACTAAAAGCAAGTCCTTTTTAGCATAAGACTCAGATAAATATAGGGTTAGCATCCAGTTCTGAGATTAAGGAAAAGGCAGTGATTAGCGATTAGAGGAATATAACTATGCAACAGCGGATATGCGACATCGAATATATATCCTTTCAGTCAGGTATATCCTCTCAAGTAAGCTTTCCCTCTCGGCTTCGTTAACTAGACTTGAGAACAGCGCCTGAATTCCCTTTTTCCGCTTTTCCGTACTTGCTTAATACACTAATTCTCTTTCATTCCGTTAAGCTATACCTTGCCTTGAACCAGACCTCGTGCTTGCCCTAGCAAGAAAGGGGATGCGCTAAGGCGCAACGGCTTTCGCGCTAGCGCGCTTAATCAATCCGTTGCTTCTTTCCTAATCCCATCGGCCATAACGTGGTCTATCTGGGTTGGTCTAACTCCTTGGCTTGGATATGGTTATTATTCCCGGGTCACAGTAAGAAAGGATAAGCTATATATAAATAGACCACGAATGGCTTCGTAAAGCTCCTCGCAATATATCGTTAGGAGGATGGGACGACGTGACGGATTGGAAAGCACTTTTACCATAGCCACTTCTACCGGTATCAGATGACCACTGGGCTAGGCTTATACGATCTCGTTTATAAGCTATTCTAAGAGCTAAGAGGAAGGAAGAAGCAGCGGATTAGCGACATCTAAGACTAGTTTCGCTTCCTTACTCGCTTACTACAGCTGCTTATTTCCTCTTATCGACAAGCAAGGAGTTTTCTCACCAAATAGCAGCTGCACCGATGAAACAAGGGAGTTCTTTCGCAGAGACAAGGGAAAACAATCATTCAATGAGGTATGATACCACACAAGAAAGACAAGTTGCAGCGGATCGTAGACCAATGAACAAGTGTATCTATTTATTTGCGACATAAGTCTCAGCTTACAACCGATTAGCGACCGACTTCAAGGAAGTGAGGGAATCAAGCCGGTGAGCCAATTCCGTTTCAGGTACGACAAGTCCATTTTGCACTTGAAGTGAGCTTGAGTTTGCCTGATCGTCTGTAGGATTGGCCTCGCGAGTAGGGACTTTCTTTATTGTATCGATCTTTCAGACTGGCTCAATAGGGTCCCATACCTTCAAAAGAATAAGGCGGAGGAAGGGCTAATTCTGGAAGATAGTAGGCCCTTTCTTCAGAATAATCAATTAGGTTATCATCCTGCGCACGTCTCGAAAAGACTTTGGCGCCTTCCCCACAGGGACTCAGTCTTGCTTCCATCGCCTTAGCCTTTGCTATGCCTCGTCTTTCCTTCTTCGGGCTAGGGCACCTAAGAGCAGACTCAAAAGGGAAGAGCGTGGTCTTGGGTTTAGTCTAAAAATCCATTCACATCGATAGGGGGCAGGGAACCAATAAGAAGCATTTCCGGGCCTATCAAACAAACTATAGGTTTCCCTTTCCGTGCGATAGGGGATAAAATACGTTTTCATCGACATCTTTCTTTTTGATTCAGCTGTCTTTTTTATGTCACTTCCAGTGAAGGTCGGGTATGTGCCACTTATACCATCAGCAGATGGATTAATTACCACTAGTTCCATGCCACCCAGCATCTTGCACGAGACGTAGATCGGAAAATACGCTGTTTTATAAGAACTTGGTCCACCGGAAGCTCGTAGCACGCCCTCCCTCTGCTCGTTACGTTAGCAAGCAAGCCATCGTAAGAGACGCAGGAAAGCAAGCTGAAGAAGAAAAAAAAGGCTTCCGCATAGGCTCTCCCGAACCGTTACTTTATTATAATTCGAACTTATTTACAAGGAAGCCCTATGGCCTCAACGCTAGGCAGGAACAGCAGAAGAATTCAAAGCGCTAAATAGGAAATCGAAAAAGGCCAAGCTACGAACAGTACCCTTTTCAACAGTAAATAAGCTCAAGAGCTAGGAGTTCGATGTCTAGGTTGAGGCTCACTCATTGAAGTGTGACCGTAGATCTGGTCTTTCCCAGGAAAGAAAGCAGCCAGGTCTTTTTTCGACCCTTAAGAGCAAGGTCCGTCCCACTCTCTCATCTACACAATTGTCCGATCTCAGATGCTTTGTCGGAGATTCCAGATTTGATTGCTAACCATGACATCAGTCTTTCCTCCGTCAGGAGGTCACGAAGGTGAGGTCCTGAGAGAGATAGATGCTTCACACATGGCATCCGATTGAAAGAAAGAGATGGGTTGGCAATAAAACAGCCATTTCATTATTTTTTTTTACGCAATTTAAAGATTAAGGAATCGATCACTTCTTCACTTCAGACTGGTGAATTTGGTAAAGGGAGGTTTTCCCTCCGCTTTAAACGTCTTTTCCCCGCCTGTTCAAGGCACCTTTGTATGAAACTTCCGCTTCCTTCCTAGGTATATTCCTACCCTACCTATCGAAATGAAAAAGAAGTCCCCTTTACCAGGCTCAGCACGAAATCATTCTAAAAAGTGTATTTACAGGTACCAAGCGCCTATCCGTTCTAAAAAGGTTGGAATGAAAAACACATTTCGAAAGCCTAGGAAACCGCTTTCGTTACTTCACTTCTGCGCTTCCGTTCCCCACCCCTTATTAGTATAGTTACGAAAAGTATAGTTCCCCATCAGCTATTCGGTATATTGATAGTTCCAGGGAAAAGCGGATAAGACGCGGTATCGGGACTAGTGATGTACGAATTACGAAAGCGCTGTTTTCATCCCACTAGAAATATGACAATACAATAAGGACAACGGGGAAGGGAAAAGAAAGGAAAGCACTGACCTATATTCGCAGCTTTAGGGGTACAGTTCTAAAAAGCCTATTTAAATCCCTTCGCTAAAGGTTTCACTCTATAATCTGATGAGTCACCACGGAAAGCGAATTCGAGAAAGGTGAAAATAGGACTTCTATTCCGATTGTTCAGCTATTCCGCGTTGAAAGAGGCGGTACCGTAGAGGGACTAATTGCTTGCCCGGGTTGAAGGGAGTCGAACCAATCTATCGTTCAAGGTAACAGGGTATTAAGAAAATCGGCATGGGGTTCCGTACCTTATACTGTTAAAAGCGACTCTAAATTACATATAATAAGAACACGTCTTTACTTCACGTCTTTTCGGTTAGATAATGGACGACGATAAGCCACCGCCCAGTAGTGCTCTCTGAGCTTGATTGCTCCGAGCGGTAGGTCACAATCTGAATTTCAGACTGAAAAGCGGAAAGTAATAAGTTCAACGGGTAAGAGAATGCGTTTAACCGATTGAAAGCGTGATAAGCGTCACTAACGGTATAGCGAATAGGGCGTTTAACTGTAACTCACCGGTAGGACAGATAACGTTTGTGGTTTGAGTTCGCTTATAGAAGTGGAAATCCGACCTATATTTATTTCCAACTAAAGGTAAAGGCGCTTTTCGCTTCACCGGAATCCGACGTCAATTGGTTACCGGTTGGTAGTTCCTCATCGTGCATTGACTGACTCCTCATGGGGTTGAAAACAGCGCTCTGAAACCGGTGGGAAAGAAAAGCGCAATCCATTCCGGTGGGTAACAAACCTTAAGTGGGGTTTATTCGTCTCTAATGAAAGGAACCGATAGTAGGAAAGATACCCTACATTTGAGAGAGTTGAAATCTCACTCATAGATTTGGAAGAGTTGAATAGGACTGTGTGAGCTGCATCGAAGAAGTACTTCCCGGAGCGAGTAAGGCATAGGGCCATGCCTTACGAAGCGAAGGCGCCCTCTATTGCTTTAAACTAAACAGTACGAACCTGCAGCTAAAGCGGCCTTAGCGACCATTAGCGACATAAAACAGAAAGAAATAGGAAAGCGGCCATAAGCCCTCCGATCGAGTAGTAAAGACAAAGGGAAAGGTTGAACAACACTGTGCGTTCCAGACCTGATTGAGAAAGAGCGTTAATAGTTGTGTGTGTCGTACGGGGAACCGAGTTCGCACTCCCATGTTGCCCAACACAACAAAAGGGGCTTTACTTTCAGTAACTTCTTTCACTCGTTCTGTCGTCTCATTTCAGCTTTCAACCGCATTTCCACCACGATTTTTCTCCAAACGAGAAGCTTTGGCTAGCCGTTCACTCACTCTCGATGGTCTGCCATTTAGTTCGTTCGTTGTAGCAGAGCGAATAATGTGCCGATGGAAGGTAGCTGCATGCAGCATAAAAGAAAAGAGATTGACATCCGACAGCTCCTTGTCCTTTCCATCCGGAGGTGGCGTTGATCCAGCTAACGAGCAACTGCTTCGTCTTTACCCACTTAGTGTACTTAGGATTTGAGGACTTCTTTTCATCGTCTGTGAATTGGTTGGGCTGAAGCGAGAGAGAGCTTCTCGGTAGAGGTAGTCAAGCTAAGAGCTAGAAAGTTGCAATTCGGTTAAAAGCCAGTAGCACGATAGCTGTTCCTCGGTCTCAGTCCATTCAGTCAAGCCAGAAGGCAAACCGGTGTAACTCCTAAAGCCCTTGTTGCTTTAGTCAAAGAAGTGCCCTGCAACGGCCAGAGAAAATGCATCTTCCATACCATCATGGCACACCAGAAGAAGAAGGGCTGCTAAGCCAGATAGAAAGCCTTGGAACACCAAGACAGTAGCAAGTGCGGCTACTGGAACACGATAAGGCGATGGTACAACCGTGGAATAAAAGCTGTGCCTCGACAAGAAGCCTCGCATCTAGCATGTGGATTCCAATTCCAAAGCTGTGACAAAACTGTGGGTTCATGACCTGCTTTACGCCTATAGTTTAGAAGTCTCGGGCTAAAACAGAATGAATCCAATCTGGGATAAAACTCCTTACACGGGGAAGTCCAAGCTGGGATTGGGGAATCAGAAAGAAGTCACAGTCCGGGTGGGAAACTCTTCGAGCGGATCAAGCTCTTCTTTTCTTCCTTTATTACGAGATCCGGAAGTAGAAAGAAGTTGTATCGGAAAGGTGGGTTAGTCGCCTAGTGACATCCTAAATCCAATTACTTCACTCCCCTTGAAAGCTGGGCCCTCCTCAGGGCGGGCAAAAAATAGAGTATAGAATAAAAGGGGATAGCTTAGCAGGTAGGTACCACTACCAACACGAAGGAAAGCAACTCGAAAAAAAAAGCCCCTATTGTAAGAGGCTGGTGGAAGGTGTGAGATCCGAATCACTGTCTTAGTCTGCTTCTTGTTCGGATGTATCACCTACTTCATTGGAAGAGTTCTATCCCTCAACGGGAGCAAGGAAGGACTGGTTAGGCCCCTTCTATTCCGTTCTTTGTTCGTAGTGCACTGGACACGCTTAGCCTATCCTTATCTCTTCGACATGGTTATCTCAAGCACCCCCGTAGTGTTGATTACAAACCAACTTCTTCTTGCTCTTAGCTGCTTTCTCCGCGTCACCTGATATGGCAAGCGGACCTGAAAGACCGAAAAGAACTGTTTAAAAGTCTCTTGCAAGACTTTTTCAAAATAAAGACCGGGCCATGGACTGGACGATAGAGGGTAATCGTGATATATTGAGAGATTTTGGAATCTTAATCCAAATTAGATTAGTATAGGAATGTGGAATAAGAGGCGGACCCCGGTAGGACGGGGAGACAAAGATAAAGATGGTGGGCACAGCCAGCCCTGTAGGTGGAGGTACACGAAGACCACACACATATCAGTTTTTAATCTATATCCCACGCTCATCAGCTCTTCAGGAAGAGAAGGACTCCCTGGGTTCTATACAGAAGCTGCACAATGGCTGGGCCTGAGGATCCACATTTCAATATTATCCTGAGAATCAGAGAGCTAATGAGAAGGGATTGGAGGTGTGAATTGAGACATATTTGGAGGGAAGGCAGAAGATGTGTTGGCTAAGCAAAGTATCGGTCCTGCTCCTGGCTTAACCATCCTACGTGACCCCCTACTGCAATCAGACAGTGGAAAAAGAATGATAACTTAGGCGCGACGACACCTAGAGTTGTGAAGGTGAGTTAGAGCGTAAAGCCTTAACATGTTCCAAAAAAGGAAGTATACATGTCTCTCCCTCACGGATATTCTCCACAGGGGGAGAACTCAGTTTGCCGCCTGAATCAGTCCCTTTATGGACTTAAACAAGCGTCCCGAAATGGGTTTGCCAAATTTGCTTCTGTGGATGCTGGTTTTCTTCAATCCCAGGCAGTCCCTTTTTACTCGTCGACGTGGAAACTATTCTGTTTTTTCTTTTAGTATATATTGATGAAATTGTAATCATCGGTAATGATATTCAATTCATCATATCAAACCGTTGATTTGGAGATAGAGGTGACGGAGGAAGAGTATCGGGAGTGGTATATTCCCATAGCCTTGAGATCTTTCTTTTGCTATTCTCCAGCAGCTCTAGGAGTTCCCGTTCTCGCTTTTCTTGATCTTCCAAGCTTGAAGCTCGCCTGCTTTGAGAGAGGAGAGACAGCCATTTGATGCATGACAATGGAGAAAAGTACTATATGCTTTATGTTTCCTATGCAGCTACTACAGCTAATAAGCTATGCATGATGATATGTGATGCATGCTTTGACTTCTAAGGCTTGACAGGTCCTTTTGGTCGATTTCCAGTTGATTGCCTCAACCTATCGATTGAGTGAGTTGGAGAAGAAAGTCTTAGAAGGCTACGACTCTATAAGTTTCGCGTCTTATTTTTTTGCGTGTCTACTATTTATTTAGGTGCAAAGAGCCTAAGCGGTTCAAGCTATTATATTCCGAGCCTGCTCTCCATTTCCACCGTTGATGCAATAGAAGCTCTTAATGCAATATCTGGTGGTGAAGACATTCCCGCTGCTACAATTGGAGTTGACGGTACTAGTTCTGTTAGAGTAAGAGCTCTTGCTGGAATAACCAGTGCTAGTTACTTGACTGTTGGAGGAGAAACCACTGTTAGAAATGTTCACGTAGAAGCTCCTCTTTCATCTGCAGGTATAGACTTCTTTGGATCTTATCCGCTTCAGAGGTTAATCAATAGGGAAATCCGCATTTTTTTGATCTTCCTCTAAAAAATTCTTTTTCATGGGCATCTTCTATTCAAAAGGATCTTACTCAATTCAATAGAAACTTAACTTCTACCCCACTTTTTTTCTTTTCAGGCTAAATTGTTGGGACGGACTTTTTATAGGGATTCAAGCTTGCGAAATGCTTTATCATTCTTACTGAAGAGTAAAACTCAACTGGCTTTTGACACAGGTGCGAAGCAAGTCTATGCGGAAAGGATAGGAAAAAGCTCTATACGATACGCGAGTTGTTGGTGGAATACGAGTAAGGACTTTGTTTGCCCAAGTCCCTTGCTTGAAGGACTATCGCACTTTCAGTGGTACTGAGACTGTCCCTACCACTACCCTTTATCAAGCTGGTTTACAAGAGTTCTGGCTTTCCCAACCGGACAAACTTCTAGGGAATAAAATGGCTTTCCCCTATTATATTTATATGCGGTCCTAACCTTGCTACTCTTACTTCCACTAGCAAGAGAACTTCTGCTCGTAACATACCCCTAGGGATATAATCTTACTTCTTGAAGCGAGCTACTTTAACTGCCAAAGGAGCGGGGCAACTCGAGTTAGACGAGAGGCAGGGATGTAATTTCAAAGAGGCTCGACCGGACCCAAGAACCGGACAGAAGACAGGCCCCACTGTGATACCTCGTGCAAGTTATAGTTAATGACCTGAAAGAAGTCACTAGCTTCTTGCTATCGAGCGTGCCTTAGCCTTAGTTTACAAGGAAGCTTTGTCGTACTTAGAAAAGGATGGTTCTAAAGTAGGTGTCAAGCTGAGAAAAGGCGGAGAATTTTGGAATTCAAGAAAAGAAAGGCATTGCCCAATACATTTATTCTATACAATAGGAATTCCAAGCCGTAAAGGGCAATGTGAATTCCTACGACTCCTCTCACTCTCAGGGACGGATTGAACAGCAGCTGTTAGGGAAGGATCTCTATCATTGGTTCATCAGAAGCCATCAAGCACGAAAGCAGCAAGGAGTGTGCTAGTGAGTCCCAAGCGAAGGAAAGAAGGACATGAGAGGCATAGAGAGGACTCAAGGACAAGACACGACTCAGACCCCGGTAAATTTGATCTTCATTGGCCTTGCTGTCCGCAGATCGATTACTCTCCTTTGAAGGTGAAGCCCGTTTGAAGGCAAGTCATGGTATCCGGGATCGGACATCGAAAGGGAAGGCGAGGTTTCAAAGTCTATTATGGAAGCGGGCCCCTACTGGTAGTGATACCCCGATCTCATGGATGAAGGCTAACATTTTCTATTGGAATAGAGGGATGTGCAGATCAATTCGACTTTTCACTTTGCCATCTAGAGATAGTTTGCCCTGAGTTAGGATACGGAGTTGGAAGAGAATGCCAGTATATCAGTTCATCTTCATCAAAGGCCAAGATCTCCATAAATTCGATTATTTTGCCTCTCTTTGCTTCTGAGGCAGTTTCAAGTTTAAGCCGATCCTCGAGGTCCAGTAAAAGGTCACTCCTCATCCCGATCTTATTAAAGGAGGAAGTAAACAGATCAAGGTTTCTACGTACTTCCGTTATGGAGGGTGCGGGCAGGGGGGACGGCGGGGAGGCCGGCTCCACATGACCCCGGTTGGTTGCCGAAGATGACCCCTCGCCTTGGTCTCCAAATAAGTTTTTTTAATAGTCAAAAGCACCTTAAAACCACGAATAAGTTGGAGATGAGGGTGATGAGTTGGGATCCTTTAAGGCGGGGGCACGGGGTTATGGTCTTGTTACTTTATGTTTCGGAGTCAATTGATCCCTCGATCAAGTCCTAACTAGAAATATCTTAAGAGAAGAAGAGAAATCATTTGGATTCGAGGCGAAGCCCCTCTCCTTAGAGTCAAGTGGCTTTCAAGCCCTCTCCGCCGTTACGGAGTTCTTCTGCTCTAATCTCCGAAATAGAAGGTCAGCTGACTGAGGAGTTAGTATTGATTCATGCAAAGATGCTCCTTTGAAGCTGGAGTAAGGAATTGTCCACCTCATCACCCCGAAGAGCAGTGGCTCTGTTGTTTTGCACGCCTACAGAGAGAGACTCCAAAAGTACCGACGCTCAATCGAAAGAAAGAGCAATCAACTATATGCTTAACTCATGCCCCAGGAATCCCTAGACACAGAGAGAGGGTACGAGCTAATCTTTTACTAGAGGGAAAGCTGGCGAAAAGCATAGAGCGTGCGTGCTACGCTCTCGCCCTCCTTCCATCCGCGAAGCTGAGGCGGGAGAAAAAGCGTAATTCCCCGGTGTCATAGGTTACCTTTCTATCTTCCTCCCCCGTGACGTTCCCAAAGCGATCGCTATCCTTTTCTTGCTTTCTTCTTGTCTTTCATTTCTATAGAACGGCTTTATATCAGGTATAGTTGGTTAGGATGAAGCGTTAGTAGATATAGCAAGTGTGCCGGGGATGCGGCTCGGGTATAGTAGGTCTGGACGCCTAGCATAAAAGAGCCTTCTCTGGTAGCAGCACTATACCTTAGTATCTCTCTAGCTTCCAGTCTATATAAAACGTAGTTAGCAGAGGTCAGTCTGTCTGGCGTTTCCTCGCGTAAAGGACTACTTTTGCATCGGCTCTCTCTCGTTAGGTAATTACCGAGGCGAAAGCTGCTCTCTCGGAAGTAAGTTTCCTCACCACCTTAGTGGGACTAGTCTAAAAAACTTTCACTTGAACTGCCAAGACTCGGTTTTTTTGCGGGAAGGCCCTTCTAGAATTACGTTTAACGTCCCTTTATTACTTTCCCGATCGGCGCCTCGGGTCGGTAGCTGGGCTCCGGGG